ATTATAGATCTAAAATGAACTTTTTTTATCGAGAAAGGGTAAAAAACAACTGAGATATTTTTTTATCAAACCACGTATCCTTTAACAGATTTATTAGTAATCTCATTCGAATTTTAAAATTGAATTTAGGTGTATTCTTTTCTCGAGTTTGACTAAAAAAAGACTCAAGTTTTTTATTAGGGAAAAGTTTACAATCCTTTGAGGTATTTTATTACGTGTAAATAAAGTCTAGAATGACGAAAATCAAGGTCTTTTAGGTTCTTTCTTTATTTTATTAAATTTTATTAAATCATTAAGTTTCATTTCTATGACCTAGCAGATTCTAAAGAAAAGATATAAATTTGAGAGATAAAGAACGAGAACTAAGAGTTCCAAACCAAAAATTTTTGGTTTGACAAATATTGTATGGAATCAAAATTTTATTATTTCGAGTAATTTTTGATCCAATTTAACGGATCTTTCACATATCTATATTTCTTTTTTATAAAGAGAATATTATTTATAGAAAAAATAGATAATCAATAAGAAATAATAATTTGTTTTGAATAATAGATGTCTTTCACATCCAACTATAACAATGATTTTCAAATGGCAGTTCCAAAAAAACGTACTTCTATATCAAAAAAGCGTATTCGTAAAAATATTTGGAAAAGGAAAGGATATTGGGCGGCGTTAAAAGCTTTGTCATTAGGGAAATCTCTTTCTACTGGGAATTCAAAAAGTTTTTTTGTACGACAAACAAATAAGTCCTAAAATATTGGAATAAGCGGAATGGATTTGACTCAAAAATTTGGCTCAATACTTTTTTAATATGAAATTAACAATTGGCAGTCCCTATTCTAATCAATATGAAATAGACCAGGTTTCCATCTTATAAGATGTCTAAAAAAAAGAATTCTTCTGTTTTCTGAATTCTAAAAAAAAAAAAGAATAAAGAAAAAAATACAAGATTTTTTATTTCTTTGTAGTATATTTTCACTAATATTTTTGTGGTGGGGAGTCTTATTTTCCCCATCGACCTTTACAATAATGAACAATTTTTCTCTTTCTCGGGAAGGGCAGATATAATATTTTTAGTTCAAATTAATGGATTGTTGAAACTAATGGATTACATGGTAAAAAATTTTGGATAACTTTATGACTTCTTAATTTCTAATTTTTTATAATTTTTAGTAATTTAATTACTATATGAAAATGAAATGGATTTACCATATATCTCCAATTTTGAGCCCAATTAATAAAAGAACTTCATTGTGGAGATATTATGTATAACTAATCTGTCAATGTACAAATAATGTGTCAATTTGAAGTAATCCAAAATAACCTATTTTGGATTCATTGAGAAAATTTATTTTTTGTTTGAAATTTATGAAATCAGATAAACGAGAAATAATGAAGTATCAATAAAAGTAAAAAATGAAAACAGTTTTTTTATTCTATCGAGAGAATAATCTACTTACAAAAGTTGGATTTTAGAATAGGATAAACTACGTCAAAGCCCTAAGATAAATAAACCGGACACCCTAATAAATGAAACTAATGAACCTTCAAATTGACTTTTGAACTCATTTTTTTTATCAATTTGAGTGTTGACTAAAAAACTTATTTGATTGAATTGACTTGTTCAATATCGACGATTGAATATAAATAGGCTATTATTAGTTCGAGTAAGCCGCTATGGTGAAATCGGTAGACACGCTGCTCTTAGGAAGCAGTGCTAGAGCATCTCGGTTCGAGTCCGAGTGGCGGCATGACATCTTCTAAAAGATATCCAATAGATCCTATAATAAAAATAAATTAAATTCCCGATTTCTAATTCTTAATTAATATTAATTTAGGGGATTCCCTCCCTTTTTTTCATTTTTATGATATTTTCAACTTTAGAGCATATATTCACTCATATTTCCTTTTCGATTGTTTCAATTGTAATTATAATTCATTTGATAACCTTATTGGGCAATGAAATCATAAAACCATATGATTCGTCAGAAAAGGGGATGATAGTTACTTTTTTATGTCTAACAGGATTATTAATCACTCGTTGGATTTATTCGGGCCATTTCCCACTAAGTGATTTATATGAATCATTAATCTTTCTTTCATGGAGTTTCTCCCTTATTCATATAGTCCCTTATTTCAAAATAAGAAAAAATTATTTAACCGAAATAACTGCCTCAAGTACTATTTTTACCCAAGGCTTTGCTACTTCGGGTCTTTTAACTGAAATACGTAAACCCACAATATTAGTACCTGCTCTACAATCGGAGTGGTTAATAATGCACGTAAGTATGATGATATTGAGCTATGCGGCTCTTCTTTGTGGATCATTATTATCAGTAGCACTTCTAGTCATTACATTTAGAAAGATTTTTTATAGTTATAAAAGTAATAATTTCTTAAAATTAAATGAGTCTTTTTCATTTGGTGAAATCCAATACAAGAATGAAAGAAACAATATTTTGAAAAAAAATTATTTTTTGTCTGCTAAGAATTATTACAA